CGAGGCAAAAACCAATGCACCAATTGCGGTACAATAGAGTTGTAATTCACTAGTTATTCCAGATGCTCGCCAAATTTGAAAAAAGCCGGAGGTTATTTGTATTCCTCGGAAACCCCCTCCCACATCACCATTCAATATTTCTTGACCTACTATTGGCCAAACTACCTGGGCACTTGGTCCAATATGAGTAGGATCACTTAGCCATGCTTCATAATTGGAAAAACGGGCACCATGGAAGTACATGCCACTCAACCAAAGAAAGATAATGGAGAGTTGACCGAAATGAGCACTAAAAACTTTTCGGGAGATCTCCTCCAAATCACTGGTATGACTATCGAAATCGTGAGCATCAGCATGTAGATTCCAGATCCAAGTGGTGGTATCAGGGCCCTTAGCTATTGTTCTTGAAAAATGGCCGGGTCTGGCCCATTCCTCGAAAGACGTTTTTATAGGATCCCTATCCACAAGAATTTTCACTTCAGGTTCCGGCGAACGAATAATAGTCATTAAGTCCTCCTCTTTCCGGACAACACATACAAAGAGACTTGCCAAGACTCAAGTTTTTAACGAACCTCTGAAAGATAGATATTTTCTTTATGATTAGTCCTTTTCTATCTATCATCCATCTATTTTTTTGAGTTATTCACTAGAGCAATTATGATATTGAAGTCGATCCGAGGCAAGTGTTCGGATCTATTATGACATAAGCATTAGGTGCCCAATGGACTATTTATATATATTCGAAAATACCTTCTCGGTATTACGAATAATCTCTTTTTTCCTCAACCTAGTGTTCAATGTTAAACATGCTGCCAGTTCTCATACTGGATAGAACAGGATCGAACCTACCTAGTTTATTTATATCTGAGGGTATCAAAATCTATCTATATAGATCTACTTTCGATTTCCAGGATTTCTTTTTCAAATCCTTCGACTTCTTTTTGTAATTCGTCGATTTTTCCCTCCTTCTTTATCTAGTTAATAAGACATTCTTCATTAATAGAATGTATTTTTATCATACTCTTTTTGATTTGCAGGATTTTTTTTTCGAATCCTTGGATTTCTTCTTTCCAAATCCGGATTTGGTTTATGTATCCATTCATTGATTCCCCGAAAATCTTCCTATTGCGTATTGGCACTTATCGCGTATAGAATAGATCTACGAACAGAGTTAGAGTTGTTCTGTTATTCTCAATGGAATGAAATCAATATTCACCCTTTCTGATACAGAATCTACTCCTTGGATTTCTTCTGTAGAGATTATGATTATACCTTTTTCTTTTTGAGATTATGAGGATACCTCTCTATGTGAAGCATCCATGGCTGAATGGTTAAAGCGCCCAACTCATAATTGGCAAACTCGTAGGTTCGATTCCTGCTGGATGCACCCTAATGGAAAGGGAACGTTCAATAAGTCTATCGGAAATGGTTAAAGCGCCCAACTCATAATTGGCAAACTCGTAGGTTCAATTCCTGCTGGATGCACCCTAATGGGAAGGGAACGTTCAATAAGTCTATTGGAATTGGCTCTGTATCAATGGAATCTCATCATCCATACATAAGGCGAATTGGTATAGTATATTCATACCATAACATAGGAACAGTAAGAACTAGAATTCTGATCGATACTGAACTCATAAGGAAGAAAATGGATTTATGGATGGAATCCAATATGCAGAAGAATCAATATACTTCGAATATCCAATCAGGATCCACTAAGCCAGAAATCCAGTATTGGGTCGAACTCTTCTTTGGTGTTAAGGTATTAGCTATGAATAGTCATCGACTATGGGACATACAATGCATTACAGATGTATGATCATTACGCTTCCACCGGGTTATTCTATTCTACTTCTTCTAGAGATTCTAGAGAAAAAAACTTCAAAAAAAAAAAGGAGGGCGAAAATGACAGATGCTCAAATGTGGTTTCTGGCACTAATGGTGGGGTTTTTGCTACTTACTGGGTTAGAAGTGTTCGAGGATGCTTTGAAACGACTTATGGGTCTGGGTGTTTCGTTCAAGTTCCTATGGTATCATAAAATCTTGACTATCCCTCTTTATTTTATGGTTTTGGCTTTCGTGTCATGGCTATGGTATTTTCTTTTTTTTCTATAGGAAGAAAATGGATTTATGGATGGAATCCAATATGCAGAAGAATCAATATACTTCGAATATCCAATCAGGATCCACTAAGCCAGAAATCCAGTATTGGGTCGAACTCTTCTTTGGTGTTAAGGTATTAGCTATGAATAGTCATCGACTATGGGACATACAATGCATTACAGATGTATGATCATTACGCTTCCACCGGGTTATTCTATTCTACCTCTTCTAGAGATTCTAGAGAAAAAAACTTCAAGAAAAATACTTCATAATACGGCAATACATTTATATAAAACTTCTAGCTCAAGTACACGCAATGGAGCTGTAGACAATCAAGTGAAACCCAATCCACGAAATAATTTGATCTATGGACAGCATCACTGTAGTAAGGGTCGTAATGCCAGAGGAATCATTACCGTAAGGCATAGAGGGGGAGGTCATAAGCGTCTATACCGTCAAATTGATTTTCGACGGAATCAAAAAGACATATCTGGTAGAATCGTAACCATAGAATATGACCCTAATCGAAATACATACATTTGTCTTATACATTATGGGGATGGTGAGAAGAGATATATTTTACATCCCAGAGGGGCTATAATTGGAGATACCATTGTTTCTGGTACAGAAATTCCTATATCAATGGGAAATGCCCTACCTTTGAGTGCGGTTTGAACTATTGATTTACGTAATTGGAAGTAACCAATTAGGTTTACGACGAAACCTAGAAATCGATCACTGATCCAATTGGGGTACCTCTATGGGATAGACCTCAACAGAAAACTGTTGAGTAACGGCAGCAAGTGATTGAGTTCATTAGTTTCTCATAGAAAATTATTGACTCTAGAGATATCCGTAATATGGAGAAGATTGTTTGAAGCACGCACAGAACCGGAAGCGCCCCTTGCGAGGAGGACGGGTTATTCCCATTTCATTTGATGGTCAGAGGCGAATTGAAAGTGAAGCAGTGCTAATAAAGATCCCCCGGGGGAAAGATAGGGATGTCTCCTACGTTACCCATAATATGTGAAAGTATCGACGTAATTTCATAGAGTCATTCGGTCTGAATGCTACATGAAGAACATAAGCCAGATGACGGAACGGAGAGACCTAGGATGTAGAAGATAATAATATGAGTGATTCGGAAGATTTGGATTCCACTCATGTGATACTTCATTATATTATAATCCATTTTTTGGATATATCATCATATACATCTAGAAAGCCGTATGCTTTGGAAGAAGCTTGTACAGTTTGGGAAGGGGTTTTGATTGATAAAAAAGAAGAATCTACTTCAACCGATATACCCTTAGGCACAGCCATACATAATATAGAATTCACACATGGAAAGGGTGGACAATTAGCTAGAGCAGCAGGTGCTGTAGCGAAACTGATTGCAAAAGAGGGTAAATCGGCCACATTAAGATTACCATCTGGGGAGATCCGTTTGATATCCCAAAACTGCTTAGCAACAGTCGGACAAGTGGGTAATGTTGGAGTGAACCTAAAAAGTTTGGGTAGAGCTGGATCGAGGTGTTGGCTAGGTAAACGTCCTGTAGTAAGAGGACTAGCTATGAACCCTGTGGACCATCCCCACGGGGGCGGTGAAGGGAGAGCCTCAATTGGTATAAAAAAACCCAAAACTCCTTGGGGTTATCCTGCGCTTGGAAGAAGAACTAGGAAAAGGAAAAAATATAGTGATAGTTTGATTCTTCATCGCCGTAAATAGGAATATTCCAAATCGAATTTTGCGAATTCGAGAGATGAAATAATGTGATGGGCGAACGACGGGAATTGAACCCGCGGATGGTGGATTCACAATCCGCTGCCTTGGTCCACTTGGCTACGTCCGCCCCCTATCTAGCTAAAGGATTTTCTCATTTTTGATTCATCATTATTGTATTTATTCTGACCTCCATACTTAGATCAAGATATTGGACATAGAATGCCAATCTTGAACTAAAGATGTTAAAAAAAAAAAGGAGTAATCTATCTGTGATACATCAAGAAATAATAATTGTAGCAAAAAAAACATTTGTAGCTAAGGATTTATCGGAAAAAATGCAAAAAATGAAAAAGGGGAAAGAAATAATAGTCACTTGGTCTCGGGCATCTACCATTATCCCCCGAATGGTTGGCCATACCTTCGGTATTCATAATGGAAAGGAACATCTCCCTATTTATATAACAGATTCTATGATAGGTCACAAATTGGGAGAATTCGCGCCTACTCGGACTTTCGCGAGAGATGTAAGAAGTAAAAATACAGATAATAAATCTGTAATGAAGAAGAAGAAGAAAAAAAAATAGGAGGTATTAAAATGAGAATTTTGATATTCATATTCATTAAAAGAGTAATTCTAGTTTTTTGCCTACTTATTGGGTTAAAAGTGTTCGAGGATGCTTTGAAACGACTTATGGGTCTGTTCAATTTCCTATGGTATCATGGAATCTTGACTATCCCTCTGTATTTTCTCCTTTTGGCTTTCGTGTTTTACCCGAAAGCCACGGTTCAATTTGTTATTTCTATATTATCACAAATCAAAATATGGTGGAGAAAGTGAAGGAAGCTATTCAGGAAAAGCTCAGGAACATTGAAGAAATACTGATCATTTCATTCATTCCAAAATAGTTATAGTTTTTGATTAGAATCTGAAAATAAAAATCGATGAAAAAAATTGCGTCCAATCTGTCCTATCCATTAGACAATGGGCGCTTTTCATGGCTATGCTATTTTCTTTTTTTTCTTATAAAAATAGGAAAGTTGGCCATACAATCGTTACATCTAATATAACCAAAGGTGAAGGAAATAGAAATCTTATAAAGGTGAAGGAAATAGAAATCTTATCAAAATATGAAAAAGGTAGAATTCGAATGAAAATCGAAAATATCATTATTGGACTCATATTCATTTTCTTACTACTTACTGGATTAGAAGTGTTCGAGGATGGTTTGAAAGGACTTATAGGTCTGGGTGTTTCGTTCAAATTTAAGTGGTATCACAAATTTTTGACTATCCCTCTATATTTTCTCCTTTTGGCTTTCGCATTTTACCCGAAAGCCACGGTTCAATTTGTGATTGAGATATTATCAAAACTCATCATACATTAGTAAAGCCGAAGTAAATAGGAGTACTATTGTGAAAAAATGAAGACCTCGTGCTAAAGGACATAGTTATCCTATAAAAAGAACCATGTGTCATCTAACAATTGTATTCAAGGAAATAGAAATCTTATAAAGGTGAAGGAAATAGAAATCTTATAAAGGTGAAGGAAATAGAAATCTTATCAAAATATGAAAAAGGTAGAGGATAACCTTATGAGAAATAATTCAAATTTAGGGAAAGAAGTCAAAGTTTTAGCTCAACATATAGGTCTGTCTGTTTCCAAGGCGCGAAGAGTAATTGATCAAATTCGCGGGCGTTCCTATAAGGAAACACTTATGATACTGCATTTAATGCCCTATCAAGCATCTTATCCTATCCTCAAATTAGTTTCTTCTGCAGCAGCAAATGCTAATCATAATATGGGTTTGAAGGAAGTTGATTCATACATTAGTAAAGCCGAAGTAAATAGGAGTACTATTGTGAAAAAATTAAGACCTCGTGCTAAAGGACATAGTTATCCTATAAAAAGAACCATGTGTCATCTAACAATTGTATTGAAGGAAAAAAAATCCAAATCATTGTTAGACCTTCGATTCCTCTAAAATGACATCCAAATATGGATAAAAAAATAATAAAATAAAAAATTATGGGACAAAAAACAAATCCACTTGGTTTCAGACTTGGTATAACCCAACGGCATCATTCTGTTTGGTTCGAAGAACCAAAAAACTATTCTGCGAGTCTACAAGAAGACCAAAAAATACGAAATTTTTTAAAGAAATATGTAGAAGATACTATCTACAACTATGGAAAAAAAAAAAAAAAGAGAGAAAGAAATCAAAAGAGAGAAAGATATCAAAAGAGAGAAATAAATCAAAAGAGTGTTAGACCTCCCGCAAATTATGAAGGACTTATACGTATAATAATTCAAAAAAAAATAGTTCACACAAAAAGAACATTTATTCATATTAAAAATAGTAAAGGAATTTCAAAAAAATTTAAAATACAAAAAGCAATTATACGAGTTATAATCTGTAGTTCATTTATACCGATAAACAAGACAAATTGGAAAAGAGATGTAAGAAAACAAGAATTTTATTATAATTATCCAAAAACAATTTTTATTCAAATCCTAAAAAGCCTAAAACCTTATAGCCAACCTAACCTTATTGCAGAATTGATAGCTTTCAAATTAAAAGAAAGAATTCCATTTCGAAAGATAATGCAAGAAACTATTGATTCAGCTAGAGAACAAGGGGATACGAAGGGAATGAAAATAAGAATTGCGGGCTGTATTGAAGGAAGAGAGAAAGCACTTAGAGTGTACAAAAGAGAGGGTCGACTTCCCCTACAAAGAATTCGTGCTCAAATTGATTACTGTTCTCATACAATTCAAACTATCCATGGAGTATTAGGCCTAAAAATTTGGGTATTTAAAAAAGGCAAAATAGATTACTGAACTTAATATTTCTATTTTGTAACAATTATAAAAGAAAAAATAAAAAACTCTTTGATTCTTTTACCTTCAATAAAGATTAGCAATTCCAATTAGTTCAAATTCAATCAAAATGGAATTGATTCTTTTATTTAGTATAATTGCTATGCTTAGTGTGTGATTCGTTACTTTTTTATTTAAAGTTTCACTAAAAAATGAACTGATACTTAGCTAAAAACTTAGTGAATAATTAGATAAAATAAACTCATAACCAACCAACTTATTCTTTCATATTGTCGAAATCCCAAGAAACAGTCACTATATGAATGAGCAAATTAATCATCTAGTTGTAGCAACTAAAATTTTTCTGTTTTTATTATCTGATTGTGAATTGTGAAGTAAAAATAAATGGGATATAGATAAAAGGAAGGATGATAGAAAGAAAGAACAAAATAACAACGATATATAATTCCAATATGTATGGTCTATGAATCACATAATAAAAAAACAATGTGACAAAGCATCAATAATAAAAATTTCATTAGGAATTCAATATTCAAATTGATTCATTTTTATATTCTAAAGTAAAGATAATATTCACTTAAAGAATACAAAAAGCATAAAAAAAAAAAACAAAGAGTCTTGGGTTAATAAAACTAAGGAAATTAACTTAACAATCAATTTTATTGGAAGCTCCATTGCAGAGTTCAGACCTAACCATGAATAGAGAAATTATGGGAACGACAGAACCTGTGACTGCATAGGATTCTATTAAATAAAAACGAATTCTAATAATTTATTGGGCGGGATGGCGGAATAAACCAACAAAGAAAAAATGGAATTATTTGAAAATATTATAAATCGAACCTACGGACAAATTAAAAATAAAAGAGTAAATATTCGCCCGCGAAATTCCTACTTATGAAATTGCAATATTTTGACATGATTAAATAGGAAGAAAAACAAGGAAGTAAAAGATCCATTATAAATAGAAATAAATGTACATAAACATCTATCCGAATTTATTTTATATAAATCCCTATTGGAACAAATTCAATATAACTAAATCACATTACTTCATTTTATTATCTATTTATAATATATATATATCTTGAATATTCTGCTTGTTTCATTTGAAGCCTTTCATTCGCGAGGAGCTGGATGAGAAGAAACTCTCATGTCCAGTTCTGCAATAGGGATGAGACTTAAAAAAAACCATCAACTATAACCCTAAAAGAACTAGATTTCGTAAACAACATAGAGGGAGAATGAAGGGAGTATCTCAGCGAGGCAACCATATTTCTTTTGGCAGATATGCTCTTCAGGCACTTGAACCTGCTTGGATTACAGCTAGACAAATAGAAGCAGGGCGAAGAGCAATGACACGATATGTGCGTCGTGGTGCAAAAATATGGATACGTATATTCCCCGATAAACCTGTTACAATGAGAACAGCGGAAACACGTATGGGTTCGGGTAAAGGAGACCCAAAATATTGGATATCTGTTGTTAAACCAGGTCGAATACTTTATGAAATGGCCGGAGTATCAGAAACTGTAGCTAGAAGAGCTATCTCAATAGCTGCTCACAAAATGCCCATACGAACTCAATTTATTAAAAAAAAAGATATGAAAAATGAGAAATCAACTGCAAGTTTATTTATTTCTGGATAGAAAATATTTCCTTCTTTTTTATTTTTTCTTTTTGTACTTTTTATCTTTAGGAGACCTTTATGTTAAATAACCCCAATCCAAGTACTTGGGAGTTACTTATCGCGTTAACATTCGCTTATTTCCTAGTCAGTGGATTCTCTTGGTTCGAGCGGATTTTGAAACACCTCCTGGGTCTGGGTGTTTCGTTAAAATTCCGATGGTACCACAAAATATTTACTATCCCTCTTTATTTAATCCTGTATTTAGTACTGGTCTCTTTTCTTTTCGATCCGATAGACACGGTTCTATTTCTGATTGAGATATTATCAAAAATCAAAACATGGGGACTATGGAAAAGGAAAAATTGGATGGAGATATTCTCACAACTCAAAAGAAAAGTTATGAAAATCTAGAGAAAGTAAAATTAGTTGAGGTAAGTACATGGGTTGGTAAAATGCCTACAAAGATATGAAAAATGAGAAATCAACTGCAAGTTTATTTATTTCTGGATAGAAAATATTTCCTTCTTTTTTATTTTTTCTTTTTGTACTGAAAAAACAAATTGTAACATATGATTCAACCTCAAACTCTGTTGAATGTGGCAGATAACAGCGGAGCTCGAAAATTGATGTGTATTCGAATCATAGGAGCTAGTAATCAACGATATGCCCATATTGGTAATGTTATTGTTGCTGTAATCAAAGAAGCAGTTCCTAATATGTCTCTAGAAAGATCAGAAGTTATTAGAGCTGTAATTGTACGTACATCTAAACAACTCAAACGTGAAGACGGCATGATAATAAAATATGATAACAATGCAGCAGTTATCATTGATCAAAAAGGAAATCCAAAAGGATCTCGAGTTTTTGGTGCAATTACTGAAGAATTAAGACAATTTCACTTTACTAAAATTCTTTCAATAGCTCCTGATGTATTATAAAATGAAACTATGATATACTGACTATCTGAAATCAATGAAATTTGTGGATTATTTATGCAGGTATATATCAAAGAAAACATGTTGATTACATAAAAACTAGGAGTAATCTATAATTCGAATTTATCATGAGTAGGGACACTATTTCTGATCTTATAACTTCTATAAGAAATGCTGACACAGCTAAAAAAGAAACTGTTCGAATAGCATCTACAAATATTACTGAAAATATTGTCAAAATACTTCTAAGAGAGGGCTTTATTGAAAACGTTCGAAAACATCAGGAAAATAATAAAAATTTCTTGGTTTTAACTCTACCATATAGAAGGACTCAAAAAGAAATATATAGAACTAGAAAGGAAATATACAGAACTAGAACTACTTTAAAACGTATAAGCCGACCCAATTTACAAATTTATTCTAAATATCAAAAAATTCCTAAGATTTTAGGCGGAATGGGAATTGTAATTCTGTCTACTTCCCGGGGTATAATGACAGATCGGGAAGCTCGAGTAGAAAAAATTGGAGGAGAAATTTTATGTTATATATGGTAATTTTAACAAGTAAAAATATTTTACATAGTTCAGCCCTAAAACTTTTATTAAATAAGATCGAATATGAAGAAAAAAAATAATAAAAAAAACTATAATCAAAACGATTTTGGTAAAGACAACAGAAGAGGAAAGCAAAATAAGCCTCTATATGAAGGAAAGGTTGTAGACCCAATTAAAGATATCTTATTACATGTTAAGTTAGATCATAATAATGAGATTATTTTGGGTTATCTCTCTGGTAATCTGCGTCGTCATCGTATACGCGTAGTGTCGGGGGATAAAGTATTAGTCGAAATCATTGATCCTAGTTCCAAAAAAGGAAGGATTGTTTCTAGGCTTCCCCGAAGACCAATCCCCAGTTCACAGACTAGTATGGAACAAATAAAGGATGATGAACAAGTCAAGGAGCCTTCTGAATCATCTGAAGATACGGAAACTATAAATACAATAAGTAGTAATTCCATTCAACCATCAGATCAAGAAGAAGAAAAACAAAAAAGGGATACCAAAGATAAAAATTCGAATCAAGATTTGGCAGATTAGTTATCTCGATTTGGAACCCATTTCCAATGGATTAACGGGTCTTATTTTCTCCCAAGGAATTAGACGAAAAAAGAAGATAAAAAACATGAAAGTTGGAGCGTCAGTTCGTAAAATTTGTCAAAGATGCCGACTAGTTCGTAGACGCAGACAACTTACAGTGATTTGTCCGAATCTAAAACATAAAAAAAGACAAGGTTAATTCAAAAAAAAAATGCAATTCATTCTCAAATTGTTGTTTCCTCTCTACAAATAAATTCTCAAATATTGGTTTTTTTACTTCTGCATGGAAAGAATGGAATTGCATTCTTTCCATATTCAATCACAATAATGGATCAAAATCAATTCTATCAGGTTCAGATAGATCTAAACCAAACTCTTTTTCGATCCAAAATATTATATGGAAGAAAAAAAATTTGTATTTTCACCATTCGAACATTTATGGACTTCTTGCGACAATTGTGAAACACCCTTTTATCGTAGAAAAGTAAAAGGTTTCTATGTTCCGATAAGGGACAAGATGGAAGTGAATAATTTTCCTGCTCGTATCCATTTTTATCAAAGAGGTGCTAAACCTACAGAAACTGTTCAATATATTTCTATAATTTCTTTTAGAAAACGATATGATGCTCTCTCAAAAGTTTGCAAATGTAACAATTGTGATGATATTTCCGAAAGACTTCTGAGAGAATAACTTCGAATTCATGAAAATAAGAAATTAGAATCCATTAATAGAGCATTAATATTAATTGAAGTAATGAGCCTTTTATATTGGGAAACTCATTAGTTAAAATGCCTAACGGCATGGATTAAGCTCACACTAAGCCGTCAATTTTAAGAAGAAAACGAGATTTATTGAAGTATGCTATTTCAAAAAAAAAAATTTAAGGAACATCTCTCTAGTCATAAAACCTATTTTATGATAGGTAACAAATTGGGAAAATGAAAACATAACTTAGTTACTCTTCGCATAGGTTATTGAAAGGACTTCGGACGATTCACCAATTTATTTAATCTACTGAACTTCATTATCAGGCCTTATCTTCGTCGACGTATATTAAGAGAAAATATACTCGATTATGGGAGGGGCTCTCATTTATATATGAGATTGGAAGTACTTATTAACTATTTTATTTTTAAAAACAATGAGGTTTAAAATATTATGACCGAGGAAGAAAACAAATTTAGGAAAGACGAAACATCGAGTGAAGATGAGGATGAGGGTGAAAATAAGGATGAAAATGAAGATATAAATGAGGATGCGAATGAGGATGTGAATGAGGATGTGGATGAGAATGAAGATGAAGAAACAGAGGAATGGGATTCCGAAGACGAAACTGAGGAGGCCCTAGGTATATTCATAGGGGAGATTCAGAAAGATAAGGTGGCCCGACACTCGAGATTAATAAGGGCGATGAACGATACGAATGAGGATGCGGCCCGAGACTGGAGATTCATAAAGAGGCTTTTTCTTACGTATGAGGCTAATAATTCGTATCAAAATAATGCCTGGAAATTAATAAGGGCGACTCTTCTTGAGGATGCGAATAAATATGTGAATGGGGATATGCCCCTACACTTGAGCTTGGGATTCATAAAGAAGTTTAAGGTTAAGGATGTGGCCCAAGAATGGAAATTACTACTGGAGATTTCGATTCGCGTGATCGTTAGAAATCCCTTTTCTGATACTGCCACCCAACACTTGATATTCATCAAGGATACTTCGCTTCCTATGATCATTAGGAATAGCGATTCTGAGGATGTGGCCGAAAAGTTGACATTCATAATGAATCATTTCTTTCCTGTGATCATTAGTCATATCGATCATGGGGCTGTAGTCCTGTGTTGGAATTTAATAGCGGAGACTTATATTCCCGAAATATTGGAGATTTATAAAAAAAAAAAGAATTCAGAATCCCCATTATAAAGCTGTGATCCAACCCTTGGAATTCATAAGCCATTTAGTGATTCCCAACATCATTGAGACTATCGATTATAAACATGAGGATAGATTGTGGATATTCATAGATAGGGATAAGGCGTGGGGATTCATAATGGAGAATTATGTTAATATGTATATGAATGGGGATATGTCCCTAGAGATGGAATACTTAAAGACGGCTGTGTTTAAGGATGGGTCGAAACACTGGAAAGTACTACAGAAGATGTCGATTCCTGTGATCGTTAATAAAAATAGCGATTCTGAAGCTATTGCGAAACACTTGATATTCATCAAGGATACTTCGATTCCCATGATGATTCGGAATACCAAATCTAGGGATGTGATAGAAGCCTTGATGTTTATAAGGAAGCATTTATTTCCTGTGATCGTTAGGAATATCGATCGTCGGGCTGTGGTACTTTGTTGTGAATTAATAGCGGGGACTTACATTCCCGAAATAATTAAGAATATATCTTGTGAAGCTATGATCCTAGCTTCGAAAGATATAAAAGATGTTTTTATTCCCCAGATCATAAAGAATCTGGAATCAAAACATGGGGACGAAAGTAAAAGTAGTTGAGGTAAGTACATGGGTTGGTAGAATGCCTACTCGGACTTTCGCGAGAGATGAAATAATGTGATGGGCGAACGACGGGAATTGAACCCGCGGATGGTGGATTCACAATCCACTGCCTTGGTCCACTTGGCTACGTCCGCCCCCTATCTAGCTAAAGGATTTTCTCATTTTTGATTCATCATTAAAAAAAAGATTGGAATTTATATTTGATATATGGGAATAATCCGTTTTGTTATTCATTGAACGTAGATGGTACAAATTTGACATTTAGAGATACAATTGACTTATGACTCTAGGAATTCCGAAAGTACTGGTGAATCCTCCGGGAACCGATCAAATGATTTGGGTTGACGTTTACGAAAGCCTTTTTATGGACCGAATACTTCTGTTCTTTCACCCGTTTGAGAGCAGTGAAGCGGTTAACATTGTGACTCTCTTATTATTTCTCAATACAGACAATGATGATATTTATTTATACATAGACTCTACTGGCGGCGACATACGTGCAGGAATAACTATTTATGATACCATGAAATTTATAGTACCTGATATAAACACATATGATATAGGATTAGCGGCTTCAGTAGCTTCTATAATTTTGGCTGCGGGAACACCTGGCAAGCGGCTGGCATTCGCTCAAGCTAAGGTTATACTTCAAGCACCTGTGGTTGACCATTTTTCTGCATCTCCAGAATTCATGGTACTCGAAACGGAAGATGCATTTGCACTTAGCAACACAATGGCAGAGATTTACGCAGAAAATATAGGAAAACCTGCGAGTGATATACACGAGGATATGAGAAGAGAGAAACATATGTCTGCAACAGAAGCAAAAGAATATGGAATTATTGATTATTTAACAAAAGAAAAAAAATTTTGATAACAAAAGAAAAAAATATCTCTGAGTAATTTCGTGTAAATGAATTTCAAACTGAATCTTGGATTTCTTTATCAATTCTAGCAGGTTATGATCGATCTAAACCAAAAAAATAAAACAGAATTCATTCAAAAAGAAATGAACTTCATTCTCAGATTATTGTTTCCTCTCTACCAAGAGATTGTCAAATATTGGTTTTTTTATTTGTGCATGTTGTCATATGCCGTTATAGGTTACTTTCTGTTGGAAGAAATCCTGGAGAAAGTTTTTCGTATACCTGTAATGTACCATAGATGGATATGTATTTCAAGCTATATTTTCATCCTAATTTGTTTGATCTTTCCAGAACAAACCTGGAAGGTTTTATGGAAGAGACAGGTAGCTCTGTTTAAATATCTATTTCGAGGGTATTCAAAGTAATGAAATAAAAGACAAATAAAGAAAAACTTAGATAATTACTAAACTAAAAAAAAAAAAGACTATTTCTTAATTGGTCTTTCTAATTTCACTAGTATCATAATTTCTAAATTTCTGTGTGAATCAAGATAAAGATTCCTTATTTCCAGTCTGGCCTGGTTGAACACTGACCAGGCTTGTTCTTTTGTACTTGTATTTCATAGAAGTTTTTATTTTATTATTTGAAAAATGAAAGAAGAAGCTCCGGTGCATAGAGAGAACCTCACCGTTTAAAAGGTAACCATAGAAACGACGGAACCCACTGTTTTTTTTTGATTTTCTGAATTCAAATTTTGGACTTCCAGATGAAATAACAGGAAGAAAAAAATCAAAAATCATGGTTGGGAAGGTTAGAGTAGCAAAAGCCATTGGAATTTATATTTGATATATGGGAATAACCCGTTTTGTTATTCATTGAACGTAGACGGCACAAATTTGACATTTAGAGGTGCAATTGACTTATGACTCTAAAAATTCCTAAGATACCTTTGAATTATTCAGGAAGCGATGAAACCATTTGGATTGATATTTATACAAAACTTTATGAGTATAGATTGCTTTTTTTATTTGGAGTGATTGAGAGCAAGATTGCAGATCAGATGATTGGACTATTGTTATTTCTGGGTACAGACGATGATGATATTGATATATATATCAACTCTACTGGTGGAAAGGCACCTGCAGGAATATCCATTTACAACACCATACAGACACGTATACCTGATGTATGTATAACAGCTATGGGATTCACTGCATCGACAGCATCTTTAATTCTGACCGGGGGAACAAGTAATAGGCGGGGGGCACTTCCTAATACTAGGATTATGATTAACCAACCTATGATTGAGCATTTTTCTGGATCTGCCGAAGTACTGGCATTCGAAGCAAAAGAAATGCTTCAACTTCACAACACAATTGCAGAGATTTACGCAAAACATATAAACAAAGATGTAACAAAAAAATCTGTAAATATGATAAAGGAGGATCTCAAAACAGAAAAATATATGTCTCCGATGGAAGCTAAAATTTATGGGATTATTGATTGGGTAGCAAAAGAAAGAATAAAAAAAGATGAGACCTCTGAGTGATTTTTTTTTAATGGATTTCAAACTGAATCTTGGATTTCATTGTGATGGAATATGGAAAGAATAGAATTGCATTCTTTCCTTATTCCATCACAATAATGGATCAAAATCAATTCTATCAGGTTCAGATGGATCTAAACCAAACCCTTTTTTTATCCAAACTAGGAATCCAATATGCCAACTATTGAACAACTTATTAGAAACTTCAGACAGCCAAAAAGAAATAGGAAGAAATCTCCCGCTCTTAAAGGATGTCCTCAGCGTCGAGGAATATGTACTAGGGTGTATGTGTGACTCGTTCAGATCATAACTTGGAATTCTTTCTTGAGTATCAATGACCAGTACTGAGAAATAGGATAGTATCGCAAGGGAAGGGAATAGTATCTTCAAGTTTTATATTATACCTATATCTAGAGTATATGAGATTTATGGTTTCTATTGGTGCAAACCCAATCATCTTTGATTTCAAATTGAGATGAGAAGCAATTCCCCATTGGTAGCAAAAGGTTATCCATTAAGCGGAGAAAATGAAGAAGCAAAAAGTTGATGCTTCTTTTTTGTCTGAGAGAACGGACTAAAAGGGTCAGCTACCTAGCCAACTTTCATAATTCAATGCCGTCACTGTATAGATAACTCTTAGTGTGAAAAGGGCTATTACTTTCGAATTGATAAGTAGAGCCAAAGAATATGAACTATACAAGTTCACAATACCTTTTTCTTAAATGAAATTCAATGAAAGAAGAAGCTCCGGTGCATAGAGAGAACCTCACCGTTTAAAAGGTAACCATAGAAACGACGGAACCCACTGTTTTTTTTTGATTTTCTGAATTCAAATTTTGGACTTCCAGATGAAATAACGGAAAGAAAAAAATCAAAAATCGTGGTTGGGAAGGTTAGAGTAGCAAAGGCCATTGGAATTTATATTTGATATATGGGAATAACCCGTTTTGTTATTCATTGACCGTAGACGGCACAAATTTGACATTTAGAGGTGCAATTGACTTATGACTCTAAGAATTCCGAAGGTACCTTTGAAGCTTCCGGTAAACGCTGAAACCATTTGGGTTGACATTCATGAGAAGCTTAATAGAGAACGATATATTTTTTTACATGGATTAATAAAGAATACTGACGTGGGTCACATCAATGGTCTCTTGTTATTCTTCGATGATGAAGATTATGATTATCCTATTTTTTTTGTTATTAACTCTCCCGGTGGGGCATTAAATGCTGCACTAAGTATTTACGATACTATGAAATCGGTGAGATGGGATGTTTGGACACTAGCTACGGGATTGGCTGCTTCAGCAGCATCTTTAATTCTAAGCGCGGGAACACCTAAAAGAAGGTTAGCAACTAAACATGCTAGGATTATGATTCACCAACCTGTGATTGGTCGTCTTTATGAACCTCCACGTATGTTGTGGGCAGAAGCGGGACGAATGTTTTATTCTCGTGATGCAGTTGCAGAGATTTATGCACAAAATACAGGAAAACCTATTAGTATTATACAAGACGATATGCAAAGAGATAATTATATGTCTGCAACAGAAGCAAAAGATTATGGTATTATTGATCGTATTTTAGAAAAAAGATGAGACCTCTGAGTGATTTTTTTTTATGGATTTCAAACTGAATCTTGGATTTTATTGTGATAGAATATGGAAAGAATGGAATTCCATTCTTTCCATATTCCATTATTAAGAAGCAAAAAGTTGATGCTTCTTTTTTGTCTGAGAGAACGGACTAAAAGGGTCAGCTACCTAGCCAACTTTCATAATTCAATGCCGTCACTGTATAGATAATTCTTAGTGCGAAAAGGGCTATTACTTAGTAAAACCAAAGAACATGATTTGGATACTATCTTGATTCTATTTCTTTGATATTTATTCGACAAATGATCTATTTTTATACAATAATGAATATATAGCGGGTATAGTTTAGTGGTAAAAGTGTGATTCGTTCTAGTTTTTAACCCAAATAGTTAAAGGGTTCTTAAGTTTTTTTTCATACTCTGATAAAAAAACTTTTTCTATTTATAAAAAAGGTTTCATCCTTTTCCTCTTAATAGAATATTTGAGGAAAAATAAAAATTATCATGATTTGTATCCAAAAGCTAATGGAATTTTTTAAATAAGAAGATTATGGATAGAAACCCGTGAAGCATAATTTTTTGAATTGGATTGAACTCTTCCAATTTTTCAAAGTATAAGGATCTATAGATAAAGATTTCAAAGTGGATTTCCAATCGTAACTAGATCTTCTTTCTTTTATTCAAAAATAAAAAATTCATTGAAGCAAAATAGCTAAAAAATGAGAATTCTAGTTTGCTAGAACCATCAACATATTGTTTCAGCTCGGTGGAAACCAAATTCTTTTCCTTAAAGGATCGTACAAGTCAAAATAGAGAACGAAGTAACTAGATTAAGGGGATTTTCTAGAATCTCCCTTCTCAAGAAGGATCATCTAAAAAGCAGATAACTTTGGATACATTCAAACAGAAAAGCTGACATAGATGTTATGGATCTTATATAATTCAATAAAAATACGAAAATCTTCCATAAAGGAGCCGAATGAAACAAAAATTTCATGTTCGGTTTTGAATTAGAGATGTTTAAAATGATCAACCAACGTCGACTATAACCCCTAGCCTTCCAAGCTAACGATGCGGGTTCGATTCCCGCTACCCGCTTATTTCTCTATTATATATATATGCATCCTCAATTTGAATATATAGTATCTTTTTCTTCTATAAACTACAAATTATAGAATTATTTTTTCTAATGTTTGAAGAATCAAACAACAAAAAAAATACTCTAAAATCAAGATATTGAGTATTTTTTTTTTTGTTTGATTCCTATATATTTTTTTTCTTATTCATTTTTGACTTCTTACATCTCTCGCGAAAGTCCGACATGTACTTACCTCACTTATTCCCTCACTTTCTCCATATTTTGATTTTTGATAATATATAAAATAATATATAAATCACAAATTGAGCCGTGTCTTTCGGGTAAAACCCAAAAGACAAAACCATAAAATACGGAGGAATAGTCAAGATTCTATGATACCTTAGGAAATTGAACGAAACACCCAGACCCATAAGTCGTTTCAAAGCATCCTCGAACAATTCTAACCCAGTCACTAGGAAAAAAACTACAATTAGTCTAAAAATGAACTTGAAAATTAACATTTTGGGATCTTTCATTTTAATACCTCTACCTTTTTCATATTTTGATAAGATTTCTTTTTCCTTCACCTTTGTTTGATTTCTATTTTTTTTCTTCTTCTTCTTCATTACAGATTTATTATCGTTATTTTTACTTCTTACATCTCTCGCGAAAGTCCGAGTAGGCGCGAATTCTCCCAATTTGTGACCTATCATAGAATCTGTTATATAAATAGGGAGATGTTCTTTTCCATTATAAATACCGATTGTATGGCCAACCATTCGGGTTCGAAATAAAATAGCCATGAAAAGCGTCCATTGTCTAATGGATAGGACAGAGGTCTTCTAAGCCTTTAGTATAGGTTCAAATCCTATTGGACGCAATTTTTTTCATCTATATTGTATTTTAAGATTATAATAATAAACTCTTTTGGGATGAATTCAATGTTCCTCTGATACTAAATAAAAAATGGTGTTCCTAAACTACAAAGAGTTTGAGCTTTTCCTGAATAGCTTCCTTCACTTTCTCCACCATATTTAGAAAAGTGATAATATAAAAATCACAAATTGAACCGTGGCTTTCGGGTAAAACACGAAAGCCAAAACCATAAAATACAGAGGGATAGTCAAGATTCTAAAATACCATCGGAAATTGAACGAAACACCCAGACCCAGGAGGTGTTTCAAAAGATCCTCTAAAAAAACTAACCCACTCACTAATACAAAGAGGAACTGAAAAGTGTTTCGATTCGGCATAATTCTCCTTCAAGAATATAAATATCATTTCTTAGTTCAAGATTGGCATTTTATGTCCAATATCTTGATCTAAGTTATAGAGGTCAGAATAAATAAATAATGATGAATCAAAAATGAGAAAATCCTTTAGCTAGATAGGGGGCGGACGTAGCCAAGTGGACCAAGGCAGTGGATTGTGAATCCACCATCCGCGGGTTCAATTCCCGTCGTTCGCCCATCACATTATTTCATCTCTCGAATTCGCAAAATTCGATTTGGATGTCATTTTAGAGGAATCGAAGGTCTAACAATGATTTGGATTTTTCCTTGAATACAATTGTTAGATGACACATGGTTCTTTTTATAGGATAACTATGTCCTTTAGCACGAGGTCTTCATTTTTTCACAATAGTACTGCTATTTACTTCGGCTTTACTATTTTTAGAAGAAAAAATAGAAAAAAAAGAAAATAGCATAGCCATGAAAAGCGTCCATTGTCTAATGGATAGGACAGATTGGACGCAATTTTTTTCATCGATTTTTCTTTTTAGATTCTAATCAAAAACTATTTTGGAATGAATGAAATGATCAGGATTTCTTCAATGTTCCTCTGATACTAAATAAAAAAAGGTGTTCCTAAACTACAAAGAGTTTGAGCTTTTCCTGAATAGCTTCCTTCAAAAGAACTTCTGCCTCCTCGGTAAATATTTTGGTAGAAGATATAATTTCTTGGAATTTAGGTTTTTTATCTTTTAAGTAGCTACATAATTCTTTAAGAAAACCATTTACTTGCCCAATTTCTAAGGCATCAAGATATCCATTTGATCCCGTA